TATTATCAATTTTCGATCTTTCTTTTGAAAAAAAAGAAACCTTTTTATTCATTGTTGATAAAAGTAAATTTGGATTGACTCCTCTTGGAGTTCCTTTTCCCCATAGAGATATGGAATAGAACGAACCATTTTTCGTGCTACTGTAATTTTTAAAATGAACGCGGAAATACCCATCAAAGGTAAGTAAATATACCCGAAACATATAAAATGCGGTTAATCCTGCTGTGAAATAAGCTATTACTGCGAAAATTGGTGAATACAACCAACTATCATTAAGAATGTCATCTTTGGACCAAAAACAAGCAAGAGGTGGAATACCACAAAGAGAAAGTGTACCCAATAAAAAAGTAGTTCTTGTAATTGGAACATATTTTGTTAAACCACCCATAAGAACCATATTCTGACTTTTATCTGGTGAATATCCAACAATAGGTTCCATTGAATGAATAATAGATCCGGATCCCAAAAACAATAAAGCTTTTGAATAGGCATGAGTGATCAAATGGAATAAAGCAGCTCGATAAGAACCTATACCTAGAGCTAACATAATATAACCCAATTGAGACATTGTAGAATAGGCTAAGCTTTTTTTAATGTCTATTTGAGCAAGGGCCAAAGTAGCCCCTAATAATAGTGTTATTACACCTATTAAAGAAATGAAATTCATTATATAAGGTATGACTATGAAAAGAGGAAGAAGCCGAGCTACAAGAAAAATTCCTGCTGCTACCATAGTAGCAGCGTGTATAAGAGCCGAAATAGGAGTGGGTCCCTCCATAGCATCGGGTAACCATACGTGAAGGGGGAATTGTGCGGATTTAGCAACTGCACCGGCAAATAATAAAGAAGCACACAAGGTAGCAAATAAAGAATTGACCCCATTATTCTGGATTAAGTTATTAGTTATTTCGAGCAAATACCGAAATTCTAAACTACCTGTTATCCAATAAAAACCTAAGATTCCTAACAATAAACCAAAATCCCCTACACGATTAGTTACAAAAGCTTTTTGACAAGCACTTGCTGCAATTGGTCGTGTGAACCAAAACCCTATTAATAAATAAGAACACATTCCCACAAGTTCCCAAAAAATATAAATTTGTATCAAATTTGAACTAGTAACTAATCCCAGCATAGAAGTATTAAAAAAACTCATATAAGCAAAAAATCTCAAATATCCTTGATCGTGATACATATACTTGTCACTATAAATAAGAACCATGATTCCAACAGTAGTAATTAGTATTGACATAATAGAAGTAAGTGGATCGATCAAGTATCCAAACTCTAAGGAAAAATCATTATTGATGGTCCAAGACCATAGATATTGATAGATAAAACTTCCATTTATTTGTTGAATAGACAGATTGGCTGAAAACACCATAGCTATACTTAAGAGTAAAACACTAGGAAAAGCCCACATGCGACGAATACTTTTTGTTGCTGTCGGAATAAGTAGAAGTCCAAATCCTATTGACATAGTAACTGGAAGTGGAAGAAAAGGTATTATCCACGCATATTGATATGTATGTTCCATAAGAAAAGAAACTCTTTTTTCTTATAATTACAAATTGTTCTCGATTCACCTCTTTTTTATCCTTTTAGAAAGGAACAATAATAAAAGAAATCAACAAAAAAAAATATCTGAAAAAAAAAAGTCAAATATTGAGATTCTTAATTATTCTGATTTTTTCCCTCATGTCATTTATATATGTGATGTGTGATGTGCGCGCATACGTATATGTGATATATATATCACATATACATGTATATATAAATATATTTGTATTATATATATTTGTATGTTTATTATATATTTATATGTTAAAGTAAAAAAACAATGTATATTAAAAAGAGTATATTAAAAAAATTATCCACATACACGAAATAAGTATAGATAATAACTAAAAAGAACGATCTATTTTGAAGAATACATGTCTTTCACATACAACGATAAAAGGAGGAACCCCCCTTTTTTGA